AAAATCGCCATTTTAATAATGTAAATAGATGCGTTTTGGGGGCTCAAACACCTAGCTCGAGGCTTTCCTGTTTCCGGGGGGTTTTCAGGATAAATAATAGCTTACGAGTTTAGGGGGGTAGGGGGGTTTTGCCCAAAAACGAAGGGGGTAATCTTAGATCTCTTAGGAGAAATCACTAGTTATTTATGCTCATGAAATCAGTTATGCAATTCTTCTGTTCAAATTTTAATGCATGCAAGTTTTCTATTTAATGCAAGAAAATGTACACCCTTGTCTGTTAACCTTCGCGCTGCACTGTGAAATGCTAAATGAAAGGAAAAAAAAAAAAAATAACCATGCCCGGTAGAATGAAGGCGACAGCATGTGGAATCACAGCTGGACATGAACTCCACCAACAACTTATGCCAGGGCCAGTGAAAGTGTGGGGAAATAGAGCAAGTAATGGACTTGAGATGTAGAGCCAAATGCCAGGAATAATTCACTGTGTGAAACCCCCACAATATTTGTCCCTCACCATCATTAAACGACATTACATTGCTTAAAAGTAATGTCATCCCTCTCCATATATGTTTAATAAAGATAGTATTAATCCTCTGCTGATATGCATGTATTTTAAACCTTTTAAATGGAATAAGCTATTTATGTTTAATATACTTGGGGAAAATTGTTTTATATCTATTTATGTTTTCTTATTTTTATGTACTTAGTATGTATTCAAGTAATGTTGATGAGTTAATGGGGAAATTCTATTAATGGTTATAATACATATATGTCCTATTACATTATTAATATGGTTAACATAAATATATGGTGTAAATACATATATGTCTATACAAAGAATAGTTAAATTCAGAATGCTAGCTTTGGGAGCTAGGGGTGGGAGTTAAAATCTCCCTTCTTTGAAGCAATAGGGAGGATTTTAGCCTCCGGCGGCCGGCTTACAAGACCGGCGCTCTGGCGCTGAGCTACTAGTGCAGTTTATTTTTAGAAGTTTGTTTTCTAGTCAGCCGGCTGCTGGGAAAAAGCCGAGAAATAGGGAGAAATATACAACAGATGCTACTTGTCCAATAATGATGTAGGGGTGTTCTACTGGTATTCCTCCAATTCAAGTGAGGATTAATACATCTGCTACAAGGGTTCAAAAAAGAAATTGTGAGAGAGGGCGGAAGGTTAGACTTCGTTGTTTAGATGTGTGTAAAAGAGGTACTAGCAGTAAGACTAAAATTGAAGCAAGGAGAGCTAATACCCCTCCCAGTTTGTTGGGGATGGAGCGTAAAATGGCATAAGCAAAGAGAAAGTACCATTCTGGTTTAATGTGGGGAGGGGTAACAAGGGGGTTTGCAGGAATAAAGTTGTCTGGGTCTCCTAGATAGTTTGGAGAGAAGAGGGCGAGGGAAGCAAGGGCTAGCAGTATTAGGGCAAAGCCAAGAAGATCTTTATAAGAGAAGTAAGGATGAAAGGGAATTTTGTCAGCATCAGAGTTAAGTCCTGCTGGGTTGTTTGAGCCAGTTTCATGTAAAAAGAGAAGATGAAGAAGTGTGGCAGCAAGGATTACAAAGGGGAGAAGAAAGTGAAATGCAAAGAATCGTGTAAGGGTTGCATTATCTACTGAAAAGCCTCCTCAAATTCATTGAACAAGTGTGCCTCCTACATAGGGGACAGCAGAAAGAAGGTTGGTAATTACTGTGGCCCCCCAAAAAGATATTTGACCTCAAGGAAGCACATATCCTACAAATGCTGTTATTATTACAAGTAAGAGGAGTACCACTCCGATAGTTCAGGTTTCTTTGTAAAGGTAGGAGCCATAGTAAAGCCCCCGTCCAATATGCATATAAATGCAAATAAAGAAGAAGGAGGCACCATTAGCATGTATATTTCGGATAAGTCATCCAAAGTTTACATCTCGGCAGATGTGTGCTACAGAGGAAAAAGCTGTGGCAATATCGGAGGTGTAGTGTATTGCAAGAAATAGGCCTGTAACAATTTGGGCAATTAAGCAGAGGCCTAAGAGAGAGCCAAAGTTTCATCAAGCAGAGATGTTTGATGGGGCAGGTAAGTCTACTAGAGCATGATTTGCAATTTTTAGGAGGGGGTGGGTTTTTCGAAGGCTGGTCATTAAGTTTTCTTGTAGTTGAATTACAACGGTGGTTTTTCAAGCCATTAGTCCTGGTTAGAGTCCTGGCAGGAATGATGTTTTACGTTATGTGTATTTTTATAGTGGGGCTTGTTTTGGGTTTGGTTGTGGTAGCTTCTAACCCTTCTCCTTATTTTGGGGCTTTAGGTTTAGTTGTTGTGTCAGGAATAGGGTGTGGTTTGTTAATAGGTCATGGTGCTTCTTTTTTATCTCTTGTTCTTTTTCTAATTTATTTGGGGGGGATGTTGGTGGTGTTTGCTTATTCTGCAGCATTAGCTGCTGAGCCTTATCCTGAGACTTTGGGTAGTCGGTCGGTATTATTTAATGTAGTGGGGTATGCAGGGGTTATTTTGTTGGGTCTTGTTGTTTTTTCAAGTAATTGGTTTGGTGGTTTATGGCTAACATCAGATGAGGGGTTTGAGTTTTCTTTAGTTCGTGGGGATTTGGGAGGGGTTGCATTAATATATTCTTTTGGTGGAGGGATGCTTGTGTTGAGTGGGGGTGTTTTGTTATTGACTTTATTTGTGGTTTTAGAAGTGTGTCGAGGTATAAGTCGAGGGTCTCTTCGGGCAGTTTAGATGCTTAATAAGAAAAGGGTTAGTACAAAAGTAAGAAGGAAGAGAGAAAGGAAGGTTTTAATTATTCCTTGTTGTGTGTTGCTTGTGGTTGTGATTAAAGGCAGGTTTGATGTATAGATGGCTTTTGGTCCTGTTTTATCAAGTCATGTTTGGTCAATTATTTGTGCAGCAACATATTGTCCTAAAAAAAGATTTAGTTGGGGGGGCAGGCGGTGGATGAGTGCAGGGTAAAATCCCAGTATATTTGAAAAGTGGTGCGTTAAAAGTTTTGGGGTTAACTTAAATTGTTTATTTGTAAGATTGGCAAGTTCTAAGGCAATTAATAGTCCTAGAATTGTGACAGAAAGAGCTGCTATTTTTAGGAGGAGGGGTATAGTTATGACAGGGGTTTTAGGAAGTACAATATTTGATGTAATAAGGAAGCCTGCAATAATGCTTCCTCATGCAAGGCGTTTGATTGGGTTAATTACAGCTTTATTGTTTTCATTAATAGGGGAGAGGGCATTAAATCGGGGGTGTCCTATGGTTACAAAAAAAATGACACGTAAGCTATAAACAGCAGTGAAAGAAGTAGCAAGGAGGGTTAGGGTGAGGGCTCAGGCATTGAGGTGGGACACATTTAGGGCTTCAATAATGGCATCTTTAGAGAAAAAGCCAGCTAAGAAGGGGGTGCCTGTTAAAGCAAGGCTTCCGATTGTAAGACATGAGGAGGTGAAGGGAGTTAGGAGGTGTATTCCTCCTATTTTTCGAATGTCTTGTTCATCATTTAGGCTGTGGATTACAGAGCCGGAGCAGAGGAAGAGCATGGCTTTAAAGAAGGCATGTGTACAAATGTGTAAAAAAGCCAACTGGGGTTGATTAAGCCCAATTGTTACTATTATTAGTCCTAGCTGACTAGAGGTTGAAAAAGCTACAATTTTTTTAATGTCATTTTGGGTCAGGGCACAAGTTGCTGTAAATAATGTTGTGAGGGCTCCTAGACAAAGACAAGTTGTGAGAATTAGAGGGTTATTTTCTATCAAGGGGCTCATGCGTACAAGTAAAAAAATACCTGCAACAACTATTGTGCTTGAGTGTAGTAGGGCAGAGACCGGCGTAGGACCCTCTATAGCAGAGGGTAGTCAGGGATGAAGTCCAAATTGGGCTGATTTGCCAGTAGCAGCCAGGATTAAGCCAAAAAGAGGTAATGTGAGGTCTAATGATTTTGTTGTAGCAAAAATTTGTTGTATTTCTCAGGAGTTTAGGTTTGTGGCTATTCAAGCTATGGCAAAGATTAGGCCAATGTCTCCTACTCGGTTATAGATTACTGCTTGGAGGGCTGCTGTATTTGCATCTGTTCGGGCATATCATCAGCCAATGAGTAAAAAAGATATAATGCCTACTCCTTCTCAGCCAATGAAAATTTGAAATATGTTGTTGGCTGTAACAAGGACAATTATAGCAATTAAGAAAATTAAAAGATATTTAAAGAATCGGTTTATGTTTGGGTCTGCATGTATATATCATGATGCAAATTCTAAAATAGATCAAGAGACATAGAGAGCAATGGGAGTAAAGATAACTGAATAAAAGTCAAACTTAAAGCTGATGTTTACATCAAATATTGATGTATTTAGTCAATTTCAGTTAGTAATCACTATCTCTGTTCCCTCTGTGAGTAAGAGAAATAGGGGGAGGAGGCTAACAAAAAAAGCAAGTTTGATAGCTGTTTTTACGTGTATTAGTGCTCAAGTTGGTATTTTGGGGGTGGAGGAAAAGGTTGTAAGAACTGGGTATATGAGTAGAGTAAAAATAAGGATAAGACTAGTTGTTATTATGAGGGGTGTGGGGTGCATAGCTTTTACTTGGATTTGCACCAAGAGTTTTTGGTTCCTAAGACCAGTGGATGAGCTGTTATCCTTTAAAAGCATGGCGAGAGAGCTTCGGAATCCAACCGAGGGCACAAGGGTTAGCAATCTTTGTTGCTGGCAAGCCTTTCTCGGTGGACAAGGGGGTTTTAACCCTTATTTTTAGAATCACAATCTAATGTTTTTGTTAAACTATGTCTACAAGCAGTTCAACCCCAGATTAGGCTAGGATTTATAATTAGCATTAGGAGGGGGATGAGGTGAAGGGCTAGTAGGAGGTGTTCTCGGGTGTAGGAGGGGTCGAGAGCAATAATGTGTTGGGGGGTTGGGCCACGTTGTGTTATTAGAAACATATATAAGGAGTACCCGGCAGTGATAAGTGTGCCTGCTCCTGTTAAAATAATAGTTGTTCATGATCAGTTAAAGAGGGATGTAATAATTATTAGTTCTCCTATGAGATTAGGAAGAGGGGGAAGAGCAAGGTTTGCTAAGCTTGCAATAAATCACCATGCAGTTATTAGGGGAAGAATCATTTGTATTCCTCGTGCAAGAAGTATTGTACGGGTGTGGGTTCGTTCATAGTTAGTGTTGGCTAAACAGAAGAGAGCGGAGGAGGTTAGGCCATGGGCAATTATTAAAATTAGGGCTCCAGTAAAGCCTCAGGGGGTTTGAATTAAGATTCCGCCTACTACAAGGCCTATGTGGCCTACAGAGGAATAAGCAATAAGTGATTTTAAATCAGTTTGGCGTAGACAGATCGAGCCTGTTATGATGACTCCTCATAGGGCAAGGATAATAAAGGGGTAGCTTAATGTTTTAGTTAAAGGCTCAAGTATAACTACTATGCGCATTATGCCATATCCCCCTAATTTAAGAAGAACAGCAGCTAGTACCATAGAGCCAGCAATAGGGGCCTCAACATGGGCTTTTGGGAGTCAGAGATGTATTCCATAAAGGGGCATTTTGACAAGAAAAGCTAGTAAACAGCCAGCTCATCATATTTTGTCAGCTATTGAGCTTAGTGGGAAGGGGGGAGTATAAGGGAGGGTTAAGAGGGATAAAGTGCCAGTTGTGTTTTGTAAGATAAGAAGGGCAACTAAAAGAGGGAGGGAGCCTGCTAGTGTATAAAATAAAAAGTATGTTCCAGCATTTAGGCGTTCTGCTTGGTTGCCTCAGCGGGTGATAAGGATAAGGGTTGGAACTAGGGTAGCTTCAAATATAACATAAAATAAAAGTACTTCGGTTGCTGAAAAGGCTATGATTAGAAAGATTTGAAGGAAGATTAGTAATGTTAAGAATATACGTTGTCGGTTGATTGGCTCTGTGGAGGTGTGGTTTTGGCTTGCAAGAATTATGAGAGGGAGAAGCCAACAAGTTAGGATTAAGAGGGGGGTAGAAAGGGGGTCCAAAGCTAGCAGTTTATTTATTAGTGTTCATCCTGTTTCATTTGGGCTATTTAGTCAAAATAAACTAAAAAATGCTACAAAAAGGCTGTGGGCAAGGGTAGTGGCTCATAGTGTCTTAGTGGGGGTAAGTCATGTGGTTGGGATGAGCATAATTGTTGGGATAAGAATTTTTAGCATTGTAGCAGATTAAAATTTTGTAGGCGGTCATTGCCGTGTGTTCGGGCAGTAGCAACTAGGAGGGCAAGGCCTGCACTTGCTTCACAGGCAGAGAAAGCAAGTAAAAGCATTGGAGAGGCTGCAAAGTTTGTAGTACTTAGTTCAAGGGTTCACAAAGAAAGTGCAAGAAAAAGTGAGAGTATTATACCTTCTAGACATAGTAAGGCAGATAGTAGGTGGGTACGATGAAATGCTAGGCCTGCTAGGCCTAGTATAAAGGCTGTTGAGAAAGCAAAGTGCGTAAGGGTCATTAGGTGTTTGTGGACTTTAACCACGAGCTTTTGAGCCGAAATCAAATATTTTATTTAAAATAAACGCCTATTCAGCTCATTCAAGGCCGCCTTGAACTCACTCATATACTAGGCCAAGTGTTAGTAATAGTAGAAGAAGGGTGGCTCAGAAAAAAGAAGTGAGGGGGTAGGGAAGTTGGTCTCCTCATGGTAGGGGTAGGAGTAAAGCAATTTCAAGATCAAATAAAAGAAAAAGAATTGCTACTAAGAAAAAGCGTATAGAGAAGGGAAGGCGGGCTGAGCCAAGGGGGTCAAAGCCACATTCATAGGGGGATACTTTTTCTTGGTCTGGTAAAATAAGAGGAAGCCAAAAAGAAACAAGGGCTAAGATTGCTGAAAGGGCAATGGTAATAAAGATGATCGTGGTAATTAAATTCATTATCTTTCCTTGGGTTTTAACCAAGGCCGGGTGATTGGAAGTCACTTATACTAAGTTGTACTAGAAAGATATGAGCCTCATCAGTAGATAGAAATATAAAGGAAAAGTCAAACTACGTCTACAAAGTGTCAGTATCATGCTGCTGCTTCGAATCCAAAGTGGTGTTCCATTGTAAAGTGGTAGTTAATTTGTCGGAGAAGGCAGACAGCAAGGAAAGTAGTTCCAATAATAACATGAAGGCCATGGAAGCCTGTGGCAACAAAAAAGGTAGAGCCATATACACCATCTGCAATTGTAAAGGGGGCTTCATAGTATTCTATGGCCTGAAGAAAAGTGAAGTATCCTCCAAGTAGAATGGTTAAGGCAAGACTTTGAATGGCTTCTTTTCGTTCTCCCTCCATAATGCTGTGGTGGGCTCATGTAACAGTTACACCAGAGGCTAAAAGAACGGCTGTATTGAGGAGGGGAACACTAAATGGGTCAAGAGCAGCAATGCCTGTGGGGGGCCAGCAGCCTCCAATTTCGGGGGTAGGGGCTAAGCTTGCATGGAAAAAGGCTCAGAAAAACCCAAGGAAAAAGAAAACTTCTGAGGTAATAAAAAGAATTATGCCATAACGAAGGCCTTTTTGGACAGGGGGTGTATGGTGTCCTTGATATGTTCCTTCTCGAATAATGTCTCGTCACCATTGGTATATTGTTAATAAAAGAAGAATAGTTCCTAGTCCAATAAGCGTTATTGTGTTATAGTGGAATCAGACGGCAAGGCCGGATGTTATTAGAAGTGCGGCAATGGCCCCTGTGAGGGGCCATGGGCTGGGGTCTACTATGTGATATGCATGTGCTTGGTGGGCCATTAAACGTTTTCTTGAAGATAGAGGCTTATTAAGAGTACAAAGACATATGCTTGAATTATTGCAACTGCTACTTCTAAGATTGTAAGTAGAAAAAGAACAATTGCTGTGAGGCCGGCTACTGTTGGTATCAGGGGGAGTAATACAAAGGCAGCTGTTGCAATGAGTTGTATTAAAAGATGGCCTGCTGTTAGGTTGGCTGTTAGTCGTACACCTAAGGCTAAGGGGCGAATGAAAAGGCTAATTGTTTCAATAATAATGAGAACGGGGATCAGTGGGCCAGGAGTGCCTTCGGGAAGGAGGTGTCCTAGGGCGGCAGTAGGTTGGTTTCGTAAGCCAATTAATACAGTAGCTAATCATAAGGGGACAGCAAGGCCTATGTTTAAAGAAAGTTGTGTTGTTGGGGTAAAGGTATAAGGGAGAAGGCCTAGTATATTAAGGGTAATCAGGAAGATTATGAGAGATGTCAAAATTAAAGCTCACTTGTGTCCTCCTATATTTATAGGGGCTAGGAGTTGAGATGTAAAGCGGTTAATGAACCAGCTTTGTAAGGTTAAAAGTCGGTTGTTTAGCCACCGGGGGGCAGGGGAAGGAAAAAGAAGTCAGGGAAGAATAAAAGCAAGGGCTATCAGAGGAACGCCCAGGTAAGTGGGGCTTATAAATTGATCAAAAAAGCTAGTTATCATGGTCAAGATCAGGAGTCTGTTTTAGGGGTTTGAGTATTTTGAAGTGAAGGCTCATTTGGGAATGTGTGGTTTAGTGTTTTTGGTACAATAACTGTAAGGAAGACAAGTCAGGAGAAGACTAGGATAGCAAACCATGGGGAAGGGTTTAACTGGGGCATGTCACTAGAGGTGGTTGGAAGTCACCAATTTTCAGCTTAAAAGGCTGATGCTGTGGTCCAGTTTAGCTTTCTAGTGAGGTGTCTTCAAGTATTAGAGTGGATCAGTCTTGGAAATATTTTAGGGGGATAGCTTCTACAACAATAGGCATAAAGCTATGGTTTGCGCCACAGATTTCTGAGCATTGTCCATAAAACACACCTGGGCGGGAAGTAATAAAAGCTGTTTGATTCAGGCGGCCTGGTACAGCATCTATTTTGACACCGAGGGCTGGGACTGCTCATGAGTGTAAGACATCTTCTGCAGTTACTAGTACTCGAATGGGGGCTTCTGTTGGAACTACCATTCGATGGTCTACTTCCAGGAGGCGGAATTGCCCTGGGGCTAAGTCTTGTGTGGGGATTATGTATGAGTCAAAGGCAATTTCTTGGTAGTCTGTATATTCGTAGCTTCAGTATCATTGATGTCCAATAGCTTTTACTGTTAAGTGTGGGTTATTGATTTCATCTATAAGATATAAAATTCGTAAAGAGGGGAGGGCAATTAAGATGAGGATAATAGCTGGAAGGATTGTTCAAATAATTTCAATTTCTTGTGAATCAAGAAGATATATGTTAGTTAACTTAGTTGAAACTATGGCTACAATAATGTAAAGTACAAGGGTGCTAATAAGAAAAACAATTATTAGGGCATGGTCGTGAAAATGAAGAAGCTCTTCTATAACAGGTGATGCTGCATCTTGGAATCCTAGTTGTGAGGGGTAGGCCATTAATAAGGTACGTGGGGGTTTAACCCACGATTCTGCCTTGACAAAGCAGTGTAATGTCTTTTTTACTAGTATCTTATTAAGAAAGTGGCAGAGTGGTCATGTGTCTGGCTTGAAACCAGTTTATGGGGGTTCGACTCCCTCCTTTCTCGTTAGTGAGTAGTTTGAACTTGTACAAAAGCAGGTTCCTCAAATGTGTGGTAGGGGGGAGGGCAGCCATGAAGCCATTCAATGTTAGTTGCAGTAAGCTCTACAGAAGAAACGACTCGTTTAGCAGCAAAAGCTTCTCAGAGAATGAAAAGGAATATAATTACAGCTGTGAGAGAGATTAAAGATCCAAGAGAAGAGACAGTGTTTCAAAGGGTGTAAGCATCAGGGTAGTCTGAGTATCGACGAGGCATTCCTGCTAAGCCTAAAAAGTGTTGTGGGAAAAAAGTTAAATTTACTCCAACAAATATTACTCCAAAATGAATCTTGGATCATGTGGTGTGCAGGGTGTAGCCTGAAAGAAGAGGAAATCAGTGTACAAACCCTGCTATGATGGCAAAGACAGCGCCTATAGATAAGACATAGTGGAAGTGGGCAACTACATAGTAAGTGTCATGAAGGGTAATATCTAGGGAGGAGTTGGCTAGTACAATACCAGTTAGGCCTCCTACTGTGAAAAGAAAAATAAAGCCAAGAGATCAAAGGAGGGGGGTTTCTCATTTAATTGCTCCCCCATGGAGGGTAGCAAGTCAGCTAAACACTTTTACTCCGGTGGGGATAGCAATAATTATTGTAGCAGAAGTAAAATAGGCCCGAGTGTCCACATCTATCCCTACTGTAAATATATGGTGTGCTCACACAATAAAGCCTAATAAGCCGATGGCTATTATAGCTCAAACTATACCTATGTACCCAAAGGGTTCTTTTTTCCCAGCATAGTAGGCCACAATGTGGGAAATTATGCCAAAGCCCGGTAAAATTAAAATGTATACTTCTGGATGCCCAAAGAATCAGAACAAGTGTTGATAAAGAATAGGATCTCCCCCTCCTGCCGGGTCAAAAAAGGTTGTATTAAGATTTCGATCTGTTAAAAGCATAGTAATGCCTGCAGCTAGGACAGGGAGTGAAAGGAGGAGAAGAACAGCAGTAATTAAGACAGCTCATACAAAGAGAGGTGTTTGATATTGTGAAATTGCGGGGGGTTTTATATTTAAAATGGTTGTAATAAAATTAATAGCACCTAAAATAGAAGAAATTCCTGCAAGGTGCAAAGAAAAAATTGTTAGGTCTACAGAAGCTCCAGCATGTGCAAGGTTTCCTGCAAGTGGGGGATAAACAGTTCATCCGGTCCCCGCCCCAGCTTCAACCCCAGAAGATGCTAGAAGAAGGAGAAAAGAAGGAGGGAGGAGTCAAAAGCTTATATTATTTATTCGTGGGAAGGCTATGTCGGGGGCTCCAATTATTAGGGGGATTAATCAGTTTCCAAATCCTCCAATCATGATTGGTATTACTATAAAGAAAATCATTACAAAGGCATGTGCTGTTACAATAACATTATAAATCTGGTCATCTCCTAATAGGGCACCAGGTTGGCTTAGCTCTGCCCGAATTAATAGGCTAAGAGCTGTTCCAACTATTCCGGCTCAGGCACCAAATACAAGATAGAGGGTGCCAATGTCTTTATGGTTAGTCGAAAAGAATCAACGTGTGATTGCCACAGGTAAGATGGCTGAGAGTTAAGTGGTGGGTTGTAGCCCCATGTACAGAGGTTTGAGTCCTCTTTTTACCAAGCCTTGAGGTGTTAACATGTAGGATTGCAAATCTTAAGTAGCAGAGTGATACCTGCCGGGGCTTTCCCCCGCCATTTTGCCCGGCTGGCGGGGGAAAGGTAGGCGGATGCTCGCTGGTTTGAGCACTTAGCTGTTAACTAAGAGTTTGTAGGATCGAGGCCTTCCCGCCTAGTAAGGCTTTAGCTTAATTAAAGTGTCTGTTTTGCATGCAGAAGATATGGGTTAGTGTCCTGTAAGTCTTATTTCAGGGGCTGAGAGGTTTTCACTCTCGCTTAAGGCTTTGAAGGCCTTTGGTCTTGTGCTATCCTAAGCCTCTTTTTAAAGGTGCAGGAGGGCTGTGATTGCCGGGGTTAGAGGGAGTAGGAGGAGAGCAGGTAAAGTGGCTAAAGATAGGAGTAGTGAGAAAGGGGGTTGGAAAAATCGTCATGGGGCTAGGCCAGCCAGGTTATTGGGGGCAATAGTAAGGGTAATAGCATAGGATATTCGAAGATAGTAATATAGGCTTAGAAGGGCTGTTAGGGCTGCAAAGGTGGCAGTTAAAGGTAGGCCTTGTTTTGTAAGTTCTTGAAGGATCAGTCATTTTGGTATGAAGCCAGTTATGGGGGGGAGGCCTCCTAGGGAAAGAAGAAGGATAGGGACTAGGGTTGCTAGTAGAGGTGCTTTAGCTCATGTTGTTGCCAAAGAATTTATGTTGGTGGCATTGTTGAGGTTGAGAGTTAGGAAGGCTGAAGTAGTTATAACAAGATATACTATAAGTGCAAGAAGTGTTAATGATGGGGCAAATTGTAGAATAATGAGTATTCAGCCGAGGTGGGCAATAGAAGAGTAAGCAAGAATTTTTCGTAGTTGTGTTTGGTTTAGGCCTCCCCATCCTCCAACGAGGGTAGAAGTAAGGCCTAACAGGATAAGTAACTCTTGGTTGGCTGCAGGAATTTGTAGTAGTAATGCGAAGGGGGCTAATTTTTGTCAGGTGGAAAGAACTAGGCCTGTAGTTAGGTTTAAGCCTTGTAAAACTTCTGGTAGTCAAGTGTGGAGGGGGGCTAGTCCAATTTTGAGGGAAAGAGCGAGGATAATTATGGTTGTAGGAAGAGGATGTGTTATTAGTTGAAGGTCTCATTGTCCTGTTAATCAGGCATTTGTAATGCTAGCAAATAAAAGAGTAGCAGCAGCAGTTGCTTGTGTTAAAAAATATTTAGTGGTGGCTTCAATTGCTCGGGGGTGGTGTTGTTGTGTTATTAGTGGAATGATGGCAAGTGTATTAATTTCCAGGCCTATTCATGCAAGGAGTCAGTGGGAGCTGGTGATGGTGATAGTAGTTCCTAGTATTAAGCCAGAAAAAAGCAAGAGAAAAATATAAGGATTCATTAGCAAAGGAAGGGGTTTAACCAACATGTTTGGGGTATGGGCCCAAAAGCTTGTTTAGCTGACTTTACTAGGAAGTGGTGTAGTGGAAGCACTAAGAGTTTTGATCTCTTCAGGTAGGGTTCAAGTCCCTTCTTTCTAAGGAGGCGGGGGGATTTTAACCCCCATTATTCACTCTATCAAAGTGGTCCTTTAATTCAGGCACGGCTCCTAGTTATAGTTGTGGGGGGAGGCCTGCAAGTGCTAGGGGAAGTGAAAAATGTCAAATAACTAAGGCGAGGGTTAGTGGAAGGAAGTTTTTTCAGATGAGGTGTATGAGTTGATCATAGCGAAATCGAGGGTAGGATGCTCGAACTCATAGGAAAAGTATGGAAAGTAAGGCTGCTTTAATTATGAGGTTGATGGAGGTAATTTCAGGGAAGTGGGGGAGGTGGTAGGCTCCTATAAAAAGAGTGGCAGATAAAGTATTTATTAGTAGAATGTTTGCATATTCTGCAAGAAAAAAGAGAGCAAAAGGGCCTCCTGCATATTCTACATTGAAGCCTGAGACTAGCTCAGATTCTCCTTCTGTTAGGTCAAAAGGTGCTCGGTTGGTTTCTGCTAGGGTGGAAATGTACCATATAGCTGCAAGAGGTCATGCTGGAAGAAGCAATCAAGTGCTTTCTTGGGCAGTACTGAAGGTTTGTAGGGTAAAGCCTCCTGTAAAAATGATAATGCTTAATAAAATAAGGCCTAGGCTGACTTCATATGAAATTGTTTGTGCAACTGCTCGTAGGGCCCCAATGAGGGCATATTTTGAGTTGGAGGCTCATCCTGAACCTAAAATTGAGTAAACTGCTAGGCTGGAGAGGGCTAAAATAAAGAGAATGCTTAAGTTGAGGTCTACTACAGGGTGGGGAAAAGGAATTGGTGCTCAGAGGGTGAGGGCAAGGGTTAGGGCAAGTATAGGGGCGAGTAGAAAGAGTATGGGGGAAGCAGTGGAGGGTCGTACTGGTTCTTTAATAAAAAGTTTTACTCCATCTGCAATTGGTTGTAGAAGGCCATAAGGTCCGACAACATTGGGGCCTTTACGTAGTTGTATATATCCTAGAACTTTGCGTTCAAGTAGGGTGAGAAATGCTACAGCTAAAAGGACAGGGACAATAAATGCAAGAGGGTTTAGAAGGTGTGTTAAAATTGTGTTAAGCATAGTTAGGGAGAGGATTTGAACCCCTGTTTAAAGGGCTTAGGCCTTTTGCATTATTCCGGGCTCTGCCACCTTAACTTGCCTTTTTCTAAGGCAGGGCTTTATGCCCTTTTACCTATTTTAGTTGTTTTCCTTAGGTAAGGGGGAGGCTTACTTGTAGCAGAGGCCTCTTCTTTTCGGTCCTTTCGTACTAGAAAAAAACATTCATAGATAGAAACTGACCTGGATTTCTCCGGTCTGAACTCAGATCACGTAGGACTTTAATCGTTGAACAAACGAACCCTTTATAGCGGCTGCACCATTGGGATGTCCTGATCCAACATCGAGGTCGTAAACCCCCTTGTCGATATGGGCTCTAAAAGGGGATTGCGCTGTTATCCCTAGGGTAACTCGGTCCGTTGATCGGCTTTGCCGGATCTTGTAGGTCAGATGTTCTGTTAGCTAGAGCTGTTGCTCTGGCTTTGGGGGGAGGGCCCATTCCACATGGGGGATCTTTGTTTCCCCGCGGTCGCCCCAACCAAAGACAGAAGGACAGGAATCATTTAGTTAGTTCTAGTTAGTTAGGTGTTTTACATGAGCTGTCTTATGTCTTAAGCTCCATAGGGTCTTCTCGTCTTATGTTTATATTCTCGCTTCTGCACGGGAAGATTAATTTCATTGACTGGAGAAAGGAGACAGTTTAGCCCTCGTTGTGCCATTCATACAGGTCTTCATTTAAAAGACAAGTGATTACGCTACCTTCGCACAGTCAAAATACTGCGGCCGTTAAACTATTTAGTCACAGGGCAGGCGGGACCTCTTATATGTTTGTTGCAAGAGGCGATGTTTTTGGTAAACAGGCGAGGCCAGTGTTTGCCGAGTTCCTTCTTTTTCTTTTAGTCTTTCCTTAAACACACCTGTGTAGGGTTAACGCTGTTTTTTGGAGTACCTTCTAGATTATTTTGGGTTTTTCCAGGGCCCTCTTTAGTTGGGGGCGTTAATTTTCAGTGGGGGTTCGTTCTGAGTTATGCAGGTGTTTGGGAGAGGGGCATTTCCTCTTATTACTCATCTTAGCAGTGTCTCTTTCATGTGGGCATGAAAAGGCCTACTATAAACAAGGAAGGGGCTTAAGATTGTGTTTTTGGGATTAGGGAGAGGTAGAGTACTTGAGCTTTAACGCTTTCTGTGGGGATGGCTGCTTTTAGGCCCACCAAGGTACTATGCCTGGGGTTATTTAATCTTTAGCCTTCTAAATAAAGTTGTATCTTTTTTCAAGGGGGCTGTTCCCCCCTTGAATAGCTCTTTAATTTTCTTTTTATCACTGATAGGCATATGCAGTTTTGAGGCAAGAAAATTAGAGGTTGAACTTTTATTCTTTTTGTAGGCAACCAGCTATCACTAAGCTCGGTAGGTCTGTCACCTCTACTCAAAGATCTTTCCACTCTTTTGCCACAGAGACGGGTTTGCCCTAAAAAGGCTGTCTTGGAGTAGCTCGCTTAGTTTCGGGGGATCGAACTAAAAGGCACTTTGCTCGAAGGTTACTAGCTAAGTCATGATGCAAAAGGTACGAGGGGGTATCTCTACTTTTTATCTCTTTACTAAGTTTTTTCATTTCTCTTTCAGCTTTCCCTTGCGGTACTTTTTCTGTTGCGCCAGGTATCCTTTTCTGTCGCCCATACTAGGGAGGAAAAATGGTTTGTTGTTTATTTATGTTATTAATGAGGGGGTATTAATGGTATTTGTTGTTTTTGGGAGGGGGGGGCTAGCTGTTAGGAGAGTTCAGGGGGACTTGATTTGCACAAGTATCTTCTCAGTGTAAGGGAGATGCTATTCTATTTTAGCTACCCTCTGATTTTTCCAAGTGCACCTTCCGGTACACTTACCATGTTACGACTTGCCTCCCCTTGTTTGGAGTTTGGTTTTATTTACAGTTGGTTTATTGGTGGGGAGAGTGACGGGCGGTGTGTGCGCGCTTCAGGGCCAATTTCAGGAGAGCACTCTATTCTTTCCTTACTGCTAAATCCTCCTTTGAATGTCTGGTTTCAGGACATTGTTCGTGTATACTGATTCAGTGAATGTAGCCCATTTCTTCCCCTTTCGTACGCTACACCTCGACCTGACGTTTTAGGTTTTACCAATTAAGCTCACTATGAAACCTTCACAGGGTAAGCTGACGACGGCGGTATATAGGCGGGATAAACAAGAAAGGGTGAGGTTTAACGGGGGGTATCGGTTCTAGAACAGGCTCCTCTAGGGGGGTCTAAAGCACCGCCAAGTCCTTTGGGTTTTAAGCTGGGGCTCGTAGTTCCCTGGCAAGCAGAAGGTGTAAATGTTTACTTGTGTTTAAGGCTAGGCATAGTGGGGTATCTAATCCCAGTTTGTTTCCTAGTTTTCGTGGGTTAGCATTATTTAAAGCCACTTTCGTAGAAGGCTTTCCTGTCTTCGTGTGGGTATAACAGCTTTGAAGATGTTTAGCTTTAGTATATTAGTATGTTAACCACATTTTACGCCGGCATTTATCAACTTGAGCCTCTCGTATAACCGCGGTGGCTGGCACGAGTTTAACCGGCTCTTTTGGTTTTAACTAAGTCAAGTTTTCACTTATTGCTTAATGTTTATTACTGCTGAGTTCCCTTGGGGGTGTGGCTAAGCAAGGCGTTGTGGGCTAACATTGAGTTGTGCCTAATGCCTGCTCCTTTTTTCCAGAGGGGAATATATAGGGCATTCTCACAGGGGTGCTGATACTTGCATGTATAAATATAACCAAAGCTGATAGTAAAGTCAGGACCAAGCTTTTGTGCTTACGAGGCTTTCTAGGGCCTATCTTAACATCTTCAGTGTTATGCTTTGATTAAGCTACGTTAGC